AGAAAAAGAGACGAAGGAAAGAACGGAGAAAGAGCGAATACAGATAGCAGAGGCCTGGGATACCATTCCAGTTACACAAGTAATAAGAGGTTGCATGTTACTAACTCAATCTATTTTTAGAAAATATATTGTATTACCTTCATTGCTAATTGCAAAAAATAGTGGACGCATGTTCCTATTTCAATTTCCCGAATGGTTTGAGGATTTACAGGAATGGAATAGAGAGATGCATGTTAAATGTACCTATAATGGTGTTCCATTATCCGAAACAGAATTTCCGAAAAATTGGTTGACAGACGGTATTCAGATAAAAATCTTATTTCCTTTCCGTCTGAAACCTTGGCACAAATCGAAACTACGATCATCTAAGAAAGGTTTAATGAAAAAGAAAAAAGAAAAAGATGATTTTTGTTTTTTAACAGTTTGGGGAATGGAAACTGAACTTCCTTTTGGTTCGCCCCGAAAAGGACCTTCCTTTTTTAAACCCATTTTTAAGGAAATTGAAAAAAAAATTGGAAAATTTAAAAAGAAGTCTTCTCGAGTTCTAATAGTTTTTAAAAGAAAAATAAAATTACTTCTAAAAGTTTTAAAAGAAACAAAAGAATGGGTTATCGAAAGTGTTATTTTTATAAAAAAAAAAATAATAATAAAAGAACTTTCAAAAATTCTGTTATTTCGATTAACAGGAAGAGAAGTATATGAATCAAGTGAAATTAAAGAAGAAAAAGATTCTATAATAAGCAATCAGCTAATTCACGAATCGTTTAGTGAAATTGCATCTACGAATTGGACAAATTCTTCATTAACAGAAAAAAAAATCAGGGATTTGACTACTAGAACAAGTACAATTCGAAATCAAATAGAAAGAATTATAAAAGAGAAAAAAAAAGTAACTCCAAGAATAAATAATATTAGTCTTAAAAAAACAAGTTATAATGCTAAAAGATTCGAAAAATGGCAAATATTCAAAAAAAGAAATGCTCAATTAATCTCTAAATTACCTCTTTTTTTGAAATTTTTCATTGAAAGAATCTACACAGATATATTTTTATGTATCATTAATATTCCCAGAATGAATACAGAACTTTTTCTTGAATCAACAAAAAAAATTATTGATAAATCCCTTTCCAATAATGAAAGAAAACAAGAAAGAATTAATAAAATTAAGAAAAATCTAATTCCATTTATTTCGACTATAAAAAAGTCACTTGATAATATTAGGAATAGTCAAAAAAATTCACTTATTTTTTATGACTTATCCTACGTGTCACAAGCATATGTATTTTTCAAATTATCACAAATCCAAGTTAGTAACTCGTATAAATTAAGAGCTGTTCTTCAATCTCAAGGAATTCCCCCGCCTGAAATAAAGGATTCTTTTGAAACACAAGAAATGGTTGATTCGAAATTAGGGGATAAGAAACTTCCGAGTTATGAAATGAATCAATGGAAAAAGTGGTTAAGAGGATATTATCAATACAATTTATCTCAGAGCAGATGGTATAGATTAATACCAGAAAAATGGCGCAATAAAGTTCATCAGCGTAAAAAGGAAAATTTTAGCAAAAGGCATTCATATGAAAAAGACCAATTAATTGATTTCAAAAAACAAAAACAAATTGAAGTATATTCATTATCTAATCAAAAAAGAAAAGAGAATTTGCAAAAATACTATAAATATGATCTTTTATCATATAAATTTCTTAATTATGAAAATAAAACGGAATACTTTTTTTATAGATCTCCGTTTCAAGGACGTAAGAAGCAAGAGATTTCTTATAACACGCATAAAGAAAATATACTGCGGAACATCCCTATCGATAATTATCTAGGAAAGGTCCATATTCTATATATGGAAAAAACGGTCGATAGAAAATATTTTGATTGGAACATTCTCAATTTTGATCTTAAACAAAAAGGCGATATTGAGGCCTGGGTCAGCAATGGGAATCAAAATACTCAAATAATTCCTAAAAAAGATCTTTTTTACCTTATGATTCCAGAAATCAATCCACCAAACTCCGACAAAGTATTTTTTGATTGGATGGGAATGAATGAAAAAATGCTAAAGTGTCGCATAGCGAATTTGGAACCTTGGTTCTTCCCAGAATTTGTCTTACTTTATAATGCATATAAAAGCAAACCTTGGTTTATACCAAGCAAATTACTTCTTTCAAATTTGAATAAAAATGAAAATAGTAGTGAAAATAAAAAAATAAATCAAAAGCAAAAAGGAAGTTTTTTGATACCATCGAATAAAAAGCATCGAAATCAAGGAGAAAAAGAACCCACAAGTCCAGGAAATCTTGGATCCGTTCTCTCACAACAAAAAGATAGTGAAGAAAATTATGCAAGATCAGGCATGAAAAAGGGGAAAAAGAAAAAACAATACAAAAGCAGCGCGAGAGCAGAACTAGATTTCTTCCTGAAACGTTATTTGCTTTTTCAATTGAGATGGGACGATACTTTGAATCAAAGACTGATCAATAATGTCAAGGTATATTGTCTCCTGCTTAGACTGATAGATCCAACCCAAATTACTATACCCTCGATTCAAAATAGAGAAATGAGCTTGGATATAATGCTCAGTGAGAAGAATTTAACTCTTAACCAATTGATGAAAAAGGGAATATTGATTATAGAACCCATTCGTCTGTTTGGAAAAAACGATGCACAATTTATTATGTATCAAACCGTAGGTATTTCATTGGTTTATAAGAGTAAGCACCAAACTAATCAAAAATACCAAGAACAAAGATATATTTCTAAGAAGAATTTTGATGAAACTATTTCATCACACCAAAGAATAACTGAAAATAGAGACAAAAATCATTTGGATTTGCTTGTTCCTGAAAATATTTTCTCGTTTAGACGTTGTAGAAAGTTGAAAATTCTAAGTTGTTTTAATTCAAAGAGTTTTAATTCAAAGAATAGAAATGGTGAAGATAGAAATCCAGTATTTTGGAATGCAAAGGACGTAAAAGACAGCAGCCAAGTTTCGCATGACAGTAACCATTTTGATAGAGAGAAAAATCAATTAATGAAATTAAAGCTCTTTCTTTGGCCTAATTATCGATTAGAGGATTTAGCTTGTATGAATCGTTATTGGTTTGATACCAATAATGGCAGTCGTTTCAGTATGTTAAGAATACATCTGTATCCACGATTGAAATTTTGACATTTCGTGGATAATACACTTTTTCTATATATTCTATACCCTATATATATAATAGGGTATATCAAAGCAAACAAATACATAGATCACATGTCTTGTCTCACATTTCATTCTAATATCCAATAGGAAATGAATAATGTCTCGATTAGATCTCGAAATGAATCAACAGAACCTTCTTTGTTTTAGGTCTAAATTCTTCCATGCGAAAATGTACCAATCCTTTTCTATCCTTATCTAAATCCAATTTTCTATCCCTATCTAAATCCAATTAGAAATTGGATTAATTGATTTGAATTCAGAAAATTAGGAGTTCATAAAGAAATTTGGATTAGATTATTGTATCTACCAGATTCCAATTAATGGCATTATTATTACTGATCAATAAAATCCATATCTGTAAAAAAGGAAAGGGGATTTTTTTTATGGTAACAAATTCATTCATTTCGGTTATTTCTCAAAAAGAAAACAAAGAAAACAGAGGGTCTGTTGAATTTCAAGTATTCAGTTTTACCACTAAGATAAGAAGACTTACTTCACATTTGGAATTGCACAAAAAAGACTCTTCATCCCAGAGAGGTTTGCGGAAAATTTTGGGAAAACGCCAACGACTGCTGGCCTATTTGTCAAAAAAAAATAGAAGACGCTATAAAGAATTAATTAGTGAGTTAAATATTCGAGAGATAAAAACTCGTTAATTTGAAGCGTGATACCATTTGAGCTTAGTCGTTTAAATTTTGATGAACTTCTTTTTACTTTCAGCAATGCATGGAAGAACGACTCGGGAAAAAACTTATGATTGCACCAACTACAAGAAAAGACCTCATGATAGTCAATATGGGCCCTCACCACCCATCAATGCATGGTGTTCTTCGACTGATTGTTACTCTCGATGGTGAAAATGTTATTGATTGTGAACCAATACTGGGTTATTTACATAGAGGGATGGAGAAAATTGCGGAAAATCGAACAATTATACAATATTTGCCTTATGTAACGCGTTGGGATTATTTAGCTACTATGTTCACAGAAGCAATAACCGTAAATGGACCCGAACAGCTAGGCAATATTCAAGTACCTAAAAGGGCTAGTTATATCAGAGCTATTATGTTGGAGTTAAGTCGTATCGCTTCTCATTTGTTATGGCTTGGCCCTTTTATGGCAGATATTGGGGCACAGACCCCTTTCTTCTATATTTTTCGAGAACGAGAGTTAATATATGACTTGTTCGAAGCTGCTACCGGTATGCGCATGATGCATAATTATTTTCGTATCGGAGGAGTAGCTGCTGATCTACCTCATGGCTGGATAGATAAATGTTTGGATTTTTGCGATTATTTTTTAACCGGGGTTGCTGAATATCAAAAGCTTATTACGCGGAATCCTGTTTTTTTAGAACGAGTTGAAGGCGTAGGCATTATTGGCGCAGAAGAAGCACTAAATTGGGGTTTATCGGGCCCAATGCTACGAGCTTCCGGAATACAGTGGGATCTTCGTAAAATTGATCGTTATGAGTCTTACGACGAATTTGATTGGGAGATTCAATGGCAAAAAGAAGGGGATTCATTAGCTCGGTATTTAGTACGAATCAGTGAAATGACAGAATCCATAAAAATTATCCAACAGGCTCTGGAAGGAATTCCAGGGGGACCCTATGAGAATTTAGAAATTCGACGCTTTGGTAGAATAAAAGACCCTGAATGGAATGATTTTGACTATCGATTTATTAGTAAAAAACCTTCTCCAACTTTTGAATTGTCTAAGCAAGAACTTTATGTAAGAGTCGAAGCACCAAAAGGAGAATTGGGAATTTTTCTGATAGGAGATC